CTCATGATGTTCATATCGATCTATTATGCGCCTCTGCATCTAGCATTGGGTAGACCTCATACAATAACTGTCCTAGTTCTACCGTATCTTTTGTTTCATTTCTTCTGGAACAATCACAAAAACTTTTTTGATTATGGATCTACTACCAGAAATTCAATGCGTAATCTCAGCATTCAATGTGTATTCCTGAATAATCTCATTTTTCAATTATTCAACCATTTCATTTTACCAAGTCCAACGTTAGCCAGATTAGTCAACATTTATATGTTTCGATGCAACAACAAGATGTTATTTGTAACAAGTAGTTTTGTTGGTTGGTTAATTGGTCACATTTTATTCATGAAATGGGTTGGATTGGTATTATTCTGGATACGGCAAAATCGTTCTATTAGATCAAATAAGTACTTTGTGTCAGAATTGAGAAATTCTATGGCTCGAATTCGAATTTTTAGTATTCTCTTATTTATCACCTGTGTCTACTATTTAGGCAGAATACCGTCGCCTATTGTCACTAAGAAACTGAAAGAAACCTCAAAAACAGAAGAAAGGGGGGAAAGTGAGGAAGAAACAGATGTAGAAATAGAAACAACTTCCGAAACGAAGGGGACTAAACAGGAACAGGAGGGATCCACCGAAGAAGACCCTTCCCCTTCCCTTTGTTCGGAAGAAAAGGATGATCCGGACAAAATAGATGAAACGGAAGAGATCCGGGTGAATGGAAAGGAAAAAACAAAGGATGAATTTCACTTTAAAGAGACATGCTATAAAAATAGCCCAGTTTCTGAAAATTCTTATCTTGATAAGAAAATTCTAAGTTAGAAATAGAAATCAAAGATAAAAAAAAAGTGACAGACCTATTCAGGTTCTGGTTTGAAAAACCTCTTGTAATTCTTCTTTTCGACTATAAACGATGGAATCGTCCATTGCGATATATAAAAAATGATCGATTTGAAAATGCTGTAAGAAATGAAATGTCACAATATTTTTTTTATACATGTATAAGTAACGGAAACAAAAGGATAGCTTTTACATATCCACCCGGTTTATCAACTTTTTTTGAAATGATACAAAAAAAGTTGTTTTTGTGCACGACAGAAAAAATTTCCCCGGAAGAATTGTATAATCATTGGGTTTATACCAATGAACAAAAGAGAAACAACCTGAGCAACGAATTTCTCAATCGAATTGAAGCTCTAGGCAAAGGGTTTCTTGATCTGGATGTACTTGAAAAAAGGACTAGATTGTGCAATGATGAGACTGAACAAAAATGCTTACCTAAAATGTATGATCCTTTTTTGAATGGCCCCCGTCGCGGAACAATACAAAATTCTTTATTCACCTCAATAGAAGATTCTATAACAACCTTTTGGATAAATAAGTTTCATGGTATCCTTGATACTGATTTCCGAGAATTTGAAAGTGAATTTGCAGGGGAACCGATGCCTAATTTGAATTTCAAAGTCCTTTCCTCATTTGCGGAACAAAAAAAAATTGATTCAGAAAATCAATCGAAAAATTTCTTCAATGCATCTACAACGTATCCTAATGATCAAACAATTATAGAAGAATCTCTTGAAATAAATGAAATCAAAAAAAAGGTTCCTCGGTGGTCATACAAATTGACCGACGATTTCAAAGACCAGGAGATAGAAAATGACGAAGAGTCAAGACTGGATCGTGGTATTCGTTCACGAAAAGCAAAACGTGTAGTCATTTTTACTGATAATAAGAAGAACCAGAATACTCCTACTACTACCGAGAATACTAGTACTACCGAGAATATTAGTACTACCGAGAATATTAGTACTACCGAGAATATTAGCAATCAGAATAAATCAGACGAAGTGAATTTGACACGTTATTCGCAACAATCAGATTTTCGTCGAGATCTAATCAAAGGATCCATGCGCGCTCAAAGACGTAAAACAGTTACTTGCGAACTGTTTCAAGCAACTGTGCATTCCCCACTTTTTTTTGACAGGGTAGATAAAACTTTTTTTTTTGATATCTCCGGAATGCTGAATTTTAGTTTCAAAAATTGGAAGGGGAAAGGCACGGAATTCGAAATTTCGAATTATGATTCTGAAGAGACAAAAGAAAAAAAAAAGGAGGAAAAAAGACAGGAAAATGAACGGATAAGAATATCAGAAACTTGGGATACTCTTCTATTTGCTCAAGCAATAAGGGGTTATATGTTAGTAACCCAATCGATTCTTAGAAAATTTTTAGTATTGCCCTCATTGATAATAACCAAAAATTTTGGACGTATATTATTATGTCAATTCCCCGAGTGGCAGGAGGATTTTAAAGCATGGAGTAAAGAAATACATGTTAAATGCACTTATAATGGTGTTCAATTGTCAGAAAAAGAATTTCCGAAAAATTGGTTAACTGACGGTATTCAGATAAAGATCCTATTTCCTTTCTGTCTGAAACCTTGGCACAGATCAAAAGTACAATTCAATCATAGGGATCCAATGAAAAAGAAAGGGAAAACAGAGAATTTTTGTTTTTTAACAGTTTGGGGAATGGAAGCTGAACTACCTTTTGGTTCTCCCCGAAAACGACCTTCCTTTTTTGAACCCGTCTGGAAAGAAATTGAAAAAAAACTTCTAAAAGTGAAAAAGAAATGTTTTCTAGCTCTAAGAATTTTGAAAGAAAGAACAAAATTTTTTATAAAGGTTTCAAAAGAAAAAACACGATGGATTATCAAACTATTTCGATTTATAAAAAGAATAATGAAAAAACTTGCAAAAGTAAGTCAAATTCCATTATTTGGATTGAGAGAAATAGATGAATTGAGTACAAATAAAAAAAAAATTATTTATATAAATAAAATAAGTAATCAGATTATTCATGAATCACCCATTCGAATTAGATCCACGGATTGGATAAATTATTCACTGATAGCAAAAAAAATAAAAGATGTGGCTGATAGGACAAGTATAATCAGAAATCAAATTGAAAAAATTGCAAAAGACAAGAAAAATATATTTCTAATTCCAAATAGAGATATTAGTTCTAACGAAAAAAGTTGTGATGATAAGGGATTAGAATCGCCGAAAATTATTGGGCAAATAGTAAAAAGAAAAAGTAACCGATTAATACGCAAATGTTACTATTTTATGAAATTTTTTATTGAAAGGGTATACATAGAAAGCCTTTTATGTATCATAACTAGTATCAGAATCAATGTAAAATTGATTCTTGAATCAAAAAACAAAAATTTTTTTAAATATAGTTCCAAAACAAATAAAAAAGAAATTGATGAAACAAATCCAAATAAAATTCATTTTTTTTCGACTATAAAAAAGTCACTTTTTAATAAGAAAAATTCACATATTTTTTGTGACCTTGCTTCTCTGCCACAGGCATATGTATTTTACAAATTATCACAAACCAAAATTTTTAACAAGTATCACTTGAGATCTGTACTTCAATATCGTGGAACACTTCTTTTTCTTAAGGATAGAATAAAAGATTCCTTTGGAACACAAGGAATATTTTATTCGGAATCAAGACATAAGAAACTTCACAATTTTAGAATGAATAAATGGAAAAACTGGTTAAGAGGACATTATCACTATCAATATGATTTTTCTCATACTAGATGGTCGCGATTAGTACCGCAAAAATGGCGAAAAAGAGTCCATCAAAGTTATATGGTTCAAACTAAAAACTTAACCAATTTTTATTTATATGAAAATGAAAAAGACCAATTAATTCATTACGAGAAACAAAAAAATTCTAATTATGCAGTGGATTCATTACTGAATCAAAAAGATCAATTTAAAAACTATAAATATGATTGTTTATCACATAAATATATTAATTATGAAGATAAGAAGGATTCATATATTTCTAGATCGCCATTACAAGTAAATGGGGAAAAAGAATTTCTCTATACTTACAACACATGTAATTACAATACATATAATCCTAAACTATTTTATTTGCCGGGAGATATATCTCTTAATAATTATCTAAGAGAAGATTATGATACGGATAGAAATCCGGATAGAAAATATTTTGATTGGAAAATTTTTCATTTTTGTATTAGAACAAAAATCGATATTGAGTGCTGGACCGATATGGATATCGAGGCCAACATTAATAAAAAAACTAAGACTCGGAATAATTTTTATCAAATAATTGAGAAAATTTATAAAAAGGATTTTTTTTATCTCGCGATTCATAAACAAATCAACCCATCCAATCAAACAAAAACTTATTTTGACTGGATGGAAATGAATGAAGAAATAAGAAATTGTCCTATATCGAATTTGGAACTTTGGTTTTTCCCAGAATTTGTGTCACCTTACGGTGCATATAAAATTCAACCGTGGACCATACCAATGAATTTACTTCTTTTTCATTTTAATGAAAATAATAACGTTAGTGAAAAACAAAAAATTCACAGAAAGGAAAAAAGGGATCTTCCTATATTATCTAATCAAGAAAACCCTCTTGAATTAGAAAATCAAAATCAAGAAGAAAAAAAGAAGCCAGTCCAAGAAAATTTTGGATCAGATACACAAAAACAAGGGAATCCCGGATCAGATCCATCAAAACAACAAAAAGATGTTAAAAAAAATGTTAAAGAAGATTCTGATAGAGGATCAGACATTCAAAAACGTAAAAAGAAAAAAAAATCTACGAGTAATAGTAATATAGCAGCGGAATTAGATTTCTTCCTGAAAAGATATTTTCTTTTTCAATTAAGATGGGATAATCCTTGGAATAAAAAAATAATCAATAATGTCAAAGTCTATTGTCTACTGCTTAGACTGAAAAACCCAAAGGAAATTGCTATAGCCTCTATTCAAAGAGACGAAATGAGTCTGGATGTAATGCCGATTTTGAAGACTCTAACTCTTTCAAAATTAATAAAAAGGGGAATTTTTATTATTGAACCAGCTCGGTTATCTATAAAATGGGATAGGCAGTTTCTTATGTATCAAACCATAGCTATTTCGCGGGTGCAGAAAAATAAAAACCAAACTCAAACTAATCGAAGATGCCAAGAAAAAAGACATGTCGATATGAATGGTCTTGAGAAATCCATTGCACGACATGAAAAGTTGGTTGGGACTAGAGACAAAAATCATTATGATTTGCTTGTTCTTGATAATATTTTATCTCCTAAACGTCGTAGAGAATTGAGAATTCTAATTTGTTTAAATTCGGGGAATTTTAATATTGTGGATAGAAATCCAGTATTTTGCAATGGTAACAGTGCTAGTAAATATGTTACCTTTTTAAACGAAGGAGGACATCTTGATATAGATATAAATAAATTTCTTAATTTTAAATTATTTCTTTGGCCCAATTATCGATTAGAAGATTTAGCTTGTATGAATCGCTATTGGTTTGATACTAATAATGGTAGTCGTTTCAGCATGTCAAGGATACATCTGTATCCACGCTTGATAATTAGTTAATGGCACATTTCCTATGGATCGCGTGTCGTATATGTTCTGGTATATGAAAACAAGCAGATATACACACGTGTTATATTACATTCTATTCTGGTACATGATACCGATTATCATATCAGAAATGAATTGGCAGTCTTTTCAAAATCTTCTCTGTTTTTGGTGCAAAATGTATTATCCATCTTTTTTTTTGTATCCATATCCGAAAAATTGAAAATTGGGTTGATTAATTGAATTCAATTTTATAAAAAAAAAAAACAGACGTATAAGTATATGAATAAATTCAGATTTCATTGTTGTGTATAACAAATTCAAACGACTTTTTAATATTATTATTACTGATCGGTAAAATCCATATTTGTAAAAAAAAGGGGGAGGGAGCCTTATTTTATGGTAAAAAATTCATTCATCCCGGTTATTTCGCAAGAAGAAAAGGAAGAAAATAAGGGGTCTGTTGAATTTCAAATATTAAGTTTCACCAATAAGATACGGAGACTTACTTTACATTTAGAATTGCACAGAAAAGATTATTTATCTCAGAGGGGTTTACGAAAAATTCTGGGAAAACGTCAACGTCTGCTGGCTTATTTGTCAAAGAAAAATAGAGTACGTTATAAAGAATTAATTAGTCAATTGGATATTCGGGAGCGAAAAACTCGTTAAGTTAATTTGAAAATTCATTTTGAATTCTTTGATTTATTATATTTTAATATTGAATATTCTATTTTTTAGATTTTTCATTTTGATGAACTTTGTTTTCAGCAATTCATGAAATAATGAATCGGAGAAAAAATATATGACTGTACCAACTACAAGAAAAGATCTAATGATAGTCAATATGGGTCCTCAGCACCCATCAATGCATGGTGTTCTTCGACTCATCGTTACTCTAGATGGTGAAGATGTTATTGACTGTGAACCTATATTGGGTTATTTACACCGAGGAATGGAAAAAATTGCAGAAAATCGAACAATTATACAATATCTGCCTTATGTAACACGTTGGGATTATTTAGCTACTATGTTTACAGAGGCAATAACGGTAAATGCACCAGAACAGTTGGGAAATATTCAAGTACCTAAAAGAGCTAGTTATATTAGAGTCATTATGCTGGAATTGAGTCGCATAGCTTCTCATTTATTATGGCTTGGCCCTTTTATGGCGGATATCGGTGCGCAGACTCCTTTCTTCTATATTTTCAGAGAGAGAGAATTGGTATATGATCTATTCGAAGCTGCCACAGGTATGCGAATGATGCATAATTATTTCCGTATCGGAGGAGTAGCTGCTGATCTACCCCATGGCTGGATAGATAAATGTTTGGATTTCTGTGATTATTTTGTAACAGGGGTTACTGAATATCAAAAGCTTATTACGCGGAATCCTATTTTTTTGGAACGAGTTGAAGGAGTGGGCTTTATTAGTGGAGAGGAAGCAATAAATTGGGGCTTATCCGGACCCATGCTACGAGCTTCCGGAATTCAATGGGATCTTCGTAAAGTTGATCATTATGAGTGTTACGACGAATTTGATTGGGAAGTACAATGGCAAAAAGAAGGAGATTCTTTAGCTCGTTATTTAGTCCGAATCAGTGAAATGATGGAATCTATAAAAATTATTCAACAGGCTCTGGAACGAGTTCCCGGGGGGCCGTATGAAAATTTAGAGGTACGGCGCTTTGATAGAGAAAGAGATTCCGAATGGAATGATTTTGATTATCGATTCATTAGTAAAAAACCTTCGCCCGCTTTTGAATTGTCGAAACAAGAACTTTATGTAAGAGTAGAAGCCCCAAAGGGGGAATTGGGAATTTTTCTGATAGGGGATCAGAGTGTTTTTCCCTGGAGATGGAAAATTCGTCCGCCGGGTTTTATCAATTTGCAAATTCTTCCTCAGTTAGTTAAAAGAATGAAATTGGCCGATATTATGACAATTCTAGGTAGTATAGATATCATTATGGGAGAAGTTGATCGTTGAAATGATAATTGATACGACAAAAGTACAACAAGCTATCAATTCTTTTTCCAGATCGGAATCATTAAAAGAGGTTTATGGATTCATATGGTTGCTTGTTTCTATTTTTACTCCTTTATCGGGAATTATAATAGGAGTACTCGTAATTGTGTGGTTAGAAAGACAAATATCTGCAGGGGTACAACAACGTATTGGACCAGAATACACCGGCCCTTTGGGAATTCTTCAAGCTCTAGCAGATGGGACCAAACTGCTTTTCAAAGAGGATCTTCTCCCATCTAGAGGGGATATTCGTTTATTCAGTCTCGGGCCATCTATAGCGGTCATATCTATTTTATTAAGTTATTCAGTAATTCCTTTTGGATATCACCTTGTTCTCGCCGATCTCAGTATAGGCGTTTTTTTATGGATTGCTATTTCAAGTATTGCTCCTATTGGACTTCTTATGTCAGGATATGGATCGAATAATAAATATTCTTTTTTAGGTGGCCTACGAGCTGCCGCTCAATCGATTAGTTATGAAATACCATTAACTTTATGTGTGTTATCAATTTCTCTACGTGCGATTCGTTAGGACATTTACTTTTTTTTTTTAGAATCAAAATCGGTAAAAAAAAAGTAAATGTATTGAATAGATATATTCTATTCATTTTTTTCATCATTCAGGGCGATGAACTAAACCAGATAGTTATATGAGTGAAACAAAACAGCTTAGAAATTGGCAGTAAAAAATGGAGTCTCATTCCCTAAGTACAAGAGTTAAGCGGAAGTAAAAATACGGAGTAGAAACTGTTTCCCAAAAATTGGTGGATTAGTCATCATGGTTTGAAGCGGGTACAAAAGATCAACCTGTATGGAGTTTTTACTTTTGACTATTGTTTGTATTACCATACCGGGAGTCGAGTAAAAATTAGTGGACGGTTAGGAATACCAAGGTACGCAAAGGATTAGTAATGGAAATAATGTAAGTTACCCATAAAGGGTATTTCTGCATAAAAGGAATCCTAATGGGGACTTTAAGTTGGTAGAAACGATTAAGCAGTACTTCTCCACGATCCCAATCCAAAGTATGCTCCTATCCACTGATTAAAGAAATAACTATCAGGAACGAAGTAATCCTTTATATTTTTTTTAGATGAATTTTTTATGAGTATGAGAAAGAAGAATAGGAACGAAAGAACCAGACTGCATTTGCAATGAAAAAAAAAACTTTTTTATTCTTTCTTTATCCATATTAATGCAGTATAGAATTCTTATCATGATTCATGAGCTAATAGAATGTCTCATTGTTTTTCGTAATCGAAAGGTATAAATCGAAATATTTATGAGCTATGAGTCTTTTTATTTTAAGATTAAGTTATTACTGAATAAAGACAGATTGAAATTAAAAAAAGGATAAGATCAATTCAGAAGCACTTTTTTTTTAGAGCAGACAGAATTGCATTGGTCTAATTCTGGACTCTCCAATGTATTTTTACTCGATCTACTCTACAAGCAGAGCGAGATAATATTAAATTAAATAAGTCCTTATATTTATTTGTGGCCATTGAGGAGCCGTATGAAGCTGAAGTCTCATGTACGGTTTTGCAATAGTGGCGGGGACAGTGATGTTATTGTCGACTATGATTATCTAACAGTTCAAGTACAGTTGATATAGTTGAGGCGCAGTCAAAATATGGTTTTTGGGGGTGGAATCTGTGGCGTCAACCTATAGGGTTTATGGTTTTTCTAATTTCTTCCCTGGCAGAATGTGAGAGATTACCTTTTGATTTACCAGAAGCAGAAGAAGAATTAGTTGCGGGTTATCAAACCGAATATTCAGGTATCAAATTTGGTTTATTTTATGTTGCTTCCTATTTAAACCTACTAGTTTCTTCATTATTTGTAACAGTTCTTTACTTGGGCGGTTGGAATCTCGCTATTCCGGACATATTCATTCCCGAGCTTTTCAGAATTAATGAAGCGTGCGGAGTCTTTGGAACGACAATTGGTATCTTTATTACATTAGCTAAAGCTTATTTGTTCTTGTTCATTCCTATCACAACAAGATGGACTTTACCTAGGATGAGAATGGACCAACTGTTGAATCTTGGGTGGAAATTTCTTTTACCTATTTCTTTAGGTAATCTATTATTGACAACTTCTTTTCAACTCCTTTCACTGTAAGGGCATAAGATGTTATAGATTCATAATTTCTATCGAACAAGAGAAAGAAACGTTAAATTATTCATAGATATTCACGATATGTTCCCTATGGTAACTGGGTTCATGAATTTTGGTCAACAAACAGTCCGAGCCGCAAGGTATATTGGTCAAAGTTTTATGATTACCTTATCCCACGCGAATCGTTTACCTGTAACTATTCAATATCCTTATGAAAAATTGATCACATCAGAGCGTTTTCGTGGTCGAATACATTTTGAATTTGATAAATGTATTGCTTGTGAAGTCTGTGTTCGTGTATGCCCTATTGATTTACCCGTTGTTGATTGGAAATTGGAAACTGATATTCGAAAGAAACGATTGCTTAATTACAGTATTGATTTTGGAATCTGTATATTTTGTGGTAACTGTGTCGAGTATTGTCCAACAAACTGTTTATCAATGACTGAAGAATATGAACTTTCTACTTATGATCGTCACGAATTGAATTATAATCAAATTGCTTTGGGTCGGTTACCAATGTCAGTAATTGGAGATTATACAATTCGAACAATTATGAATTCGACCCCAATAAAAAAAAAAAAACCGCGGGTAAACCCCTTGATTCAATAACAATTACCAATTACTAAGATTCATTTTTGATTGAAAGGAACGAAGCTTCTTTCATTTTGCTTAGTCAATAACTAAGAATCCTAACTACTAACTATAGGTTGTGAGAATCGCAGCTTGCTTTGTATTGAAAATATATTCATATATCTATGATGATTTTGAAATCAATAAATATATTATTATATAAAATATAAATATAAATAATAATAGTAATATATATAATAATTATAATAATAGTAATATATAGAATATAAAATATAAATAATAATAGTAATATATAGAATTAATAGTAATAAAAGTCTAGAATTAATAGTAATAAAAGAATCGATAAATTGAATTTTGAACGGCTCTTTTTTCGTATAGAGAAACAAGATGCAATTAAATTCTTATCTTAATATTAAATTCTTAATTTAATATAATATTGTGTATCTACATTAACCAACACCCCATTAGGATTGAATTAAATTCAATTAGGAACATATTAACAAATTAGGGTAACGTCTTCTTTCCAGGTCTGGTCAATAAGGTCATGAAACATTTCGACTTAATTAAAATGAAATTTATCTCTTATTTTACATATAATATAATGGATTTACCTGCACCAATACATGATTTTCTTTTAGTATTTTTGGGGTTGGGTCTTATAGTCGGCGGGCTAGGAGTAGTATTATTTACCAATCCAATTTATTCTGCCTTTTCGTTGGGATTGGTTCTTGTTTGTATATCCTTATTCCATATTCCATCGAATTCGCATTTTGTAGCTGCTGCCCAGCTCCTTATTTACGTAGGAGCCATAAATGTCCTAATTGTATTTGCTGTGATGTTCATGAATGGTTCAGAATATTACAAAGATTTCCGTCTTTGGACCGTTGGAGATGGAGTCACTTCACTGGTTTGTACAAGTATTTTTGTTTCACTAATTACTACTATCTCAGATACGTCCTGGTACGGGATTATTTGGACCGCAAGATCAAACCAAATTATAGAGCAAGATTTGATAAATAGGGGTCAACAACTTGGGATTCATTTATCAACAGAATTTTTTCTTCCATTTGAACTTATTTCTATAATTCTTTTAGTTGCCTTGATAGGTGCAATTGCTACGGCTCGTCAGTAATAAATACTTAGAAACAAAAAAGGACTTCTTTTGTTCTGTCTTATCTCATCTATTTTTATTTTCCCATTTGAATTCGTGTAAAAAAGGTTAATGTTTTAGTTCGATCTATTACCCTTACCTTTCTTTATTACATTACGCACTTGTTCTTGTTATATTCTAGTCAATCGAATCGGTTGACTTATTGTTCATATTGAAATGAATCTAGATTGAATTAATGAGGGGTAGTTCAATGATGCTCGAGCATGTATTGGTTTTGAGTGCCTATTTATTATCTATCGGTATCTATGGATTGATTACAAGTCGAAATATGGTTAGAGCACTTATGTGTCTTGAGCTTATGCTGAATGCGGTTAATATGAATTTCATAACATTTTCTGATTTATTTGATAGTCGCCAATTAAAAGGAGACATTTTCTCGATTTTTGTTATAGCTATTGCAGCCGCCGAAGCGGCTATTGGATTAGCTATTGTTTCATCAATTTATCGTAACAGAAAATCAACTCGTATCAATCAAGCGAATTTTTTGAATAAATAGTGGTAATCATATGCATATAAATATAAATAAAGAAAAGAATTAGAATATTCACCGATGCAAATTGACACGCGCGGCAGAAACATATGATAATATTTCCTAAAATGTAAGAAATCGAAGTACCCTGGCCCTTTCGCATGAGCAAATCCGGAAGTAGATTGAGAACAACTTAATACTAAATTCTGATAAATCATTGATTCATCTGGTGTCTAAATATACGATTCATTTACTAATTTACTAGATCGAAATTTTATGACGTTCAAAAAAATTTATAGATCCAATGTCACATTCAGTAAAGATTTATGATACATGTATAGGGTGTACTCAATGTGTACGAGCCTGCCCCACAGATGTATTAGAAATGATACCTTGGGACGGGTGTAAAGCTAAGCAAATTGCTTCTGCTCCAAGAACAGAGGACTGTGTAGGTTGTAAAAGGTGTGAATCCGCCTGTCCAACAGATTTTTTGAGTGTGCGGGTTTATTTATGGCATGAGACAACTCGTAGCATGGGTCTAGCTTATTGATACGTTGCAAAAAAAAACTCCACCTGCATCCATTTGATTTCTCTTTACCGACAAAAACCCGTACTATTACTATAATTTTATATATAATATAATGATATATTTACGAGTACGGGTTTTTCTGGTCAAAGTGTATCTTGTTTTTACCACGAATTCTTTTCCCTGTTTAACATTAATTGTTGTTTTGCCGATATTTGCGGGTTCTTCAATTTTATTTTTCCCTCATAGGGGAAATAAGGTAATTAGATGGTATACTATCTGTATTTGTTTATTAGAACTCCTTCTCACCACCTACACATTTTGTTATCACTTTCAATTGGACGATCCACTAATCCAAATGGAACAGGATTATAAATGGATAAATATTTTGGATTTTCACTGGAGACTCGGAATCGACGGACTTTCCATAGGACCCATTTTACTAACGGGATTCATTACTACTTTAGCCACTTTGGCGGCTTGGCCAGTTACTCGCGATTCGCGATTGTTCCATTTCCTGATGTTAGCAATGTACAGCGGTCAAATAGGATCATTTTCTTCTCGAGATCTTTTACTTTTTTTCATCATGTGGGAGTTAGAATTAATTCCTGTTTACCTACTTCTATCCATGTGGGGAGGGAAGAAACGTTTGTACTCAGCTACAAAGTTTATTTTGTACACTGCGGGGGGTTCAATTTTTCTCTTAATGGGAGTTCTAGGTATGGGTTTATATGGTTCCAATGAACCAACATTAAATTTTGAAACATCAGCTAATCAGTCGTATCCCGTAGCATTGGAAATTTTATTTTATTTTGGATTTTTTATTGCTTATGCTGTCAAACTGCCGATTATACCCCTACATACATGGTTACCGGATACCCATGGAGAAGCACATTATAGTACGTGTATGCTTTTAGCCGGAATCTTATTAAAAATGGGAGCGTACGGACTGATTCGGATCAATATGGAATTATTACCCCACGCTCATTCTATATTTTCTCCTTGGTTGATCATAGTAGGCACAATTCAAATAATCTATGCAGCTTCAACATCTCTCGGTCAACGCAACTTAAAAAAGCGAATTGCTTATTCTTCCGTATCTCATATGGGTTTCACAATTCTAGGAATTAGTTCCTTAACTGATACAGGACTCAATGGAGCCATTTTACAAATGATTTCTCATGGATTTATTGGTGCTGCACTTTTTTTCTTGGCGGGAACGAGTTACGACAGAATACGTCTTGTTTATCTCGACGACATGGGAGGAATAGCTATCCCAATGCCAAAAATTTTTACACTCTTCAGTAGTTTCTCAATGGCTTCCCTTGCATTGCCGGGAATGAGCGGTTTTGTTGCAGAATTGGTAGTATTTTTTGGCATAATTACTAGTCAAAAATTTTTTTTAATCCCTAAAATACTAATTACATTTGTAACGTCAATTGGAATGATATTAACCCCTATTTATTTATTATCTATGTTACGCCAGATTTTCTATGGATACAAGCAATTTAATGTTTCAAACTCTCATTTTTGTGATTCTGGACCACGAGAACTCTTTATTTCGATCTGTATCTTTCTACCTATAATAGGTATTGGTATTTATCCAGATTTCGTTTTTTCACTATCAGTTGACAAGGTCGAAAATATTTTATCTAATTATTTTTATAATATAGATAGTTTTCCGCATTTCATCACTAAATAAGATTAAGATAATAATAAATTATAAATTAAGATATAAATAAAAATACAAATCAAATTAATAGATACAAAAAAAAAAATTGTCTTTTTATTTTCATAAATTTTCTTTTTATAATTCTAATTTCTAATTAGAATATAATTTTCAAATTTGAATTAGATACGTTTGGAGTTTTTGAGAACCATAAACATAAAGTAGTTATTCAAAATGGTTCTCAAAAACTCTTAAAAACTTTCGTTCTATTTATATATGCTTTTCCTGTGTATTCGTAAGGTCTTTTCTTCAATTATTCAATTAGAAGTTAGTGTGAACGAACCATAACTATGTAGCCCTATTCCTAATAGATTTACCCCAAAATAGCAGATCCAAATTATAAGAAATCCCATAGAAGCCACAATTGCAGAATTTACGCCTTGCAATTTTTGAGTTGTTCGAGTATGTAAATAAATCGCAAATATAGTCCAAGTAATAAATGCCCAAGTTTCCTTGGGGTCCCAATTCCAATATGATCCCCATGCCTCATTAGCCCATACTGCTCCTGAAAGAATACCAACGGTTAAAAAGATAAATCCTAGGCTAATAACACGACAACTCCAACAATCCAATTGCTGAATCAATTGATACTTATGATAATTTCTAAACGAAATAAAAAAAGTGTTCTGTAAAACATTGTTTATTTCATTCACGTCTTGGATCTCGCCAAGGGAAACCGACCCAATTAAAAAATGATTGCTTTTACGTTTACAAAAAATCTCTCCGTTTTTTCGAAATGTAATTACTAGAAGAGCTATTGATAATAATGATCCACATAGAAGAGCTGCATAGCTCAATACCATCATACTTACGTGCATCATTAACCACTGGGATTGGAGAGCTGGTACTAATTTTGTGGATTGACGCATTTCAGTTAAAAGACCTGAAGTAGCAAAGCCTTGGGTAAAAATAGCACTTGGGACGGTTATTGCACTTAAATTATTTTTATGGTTCGTAAAATAGGGCACCATATTAATAATGGAAAAACTCCATGAAAGGAACATTAATGATTCATATAAATTACTTAAGGGGAAATGTCCAGAATAAATCCAACGAATAACTAAAAATCCTGTTATACAGAAAAAAGTAGCTATAAGTCCTTTTTTTGCCGAATCATATAGTCCTACAATTTCGTGGACTAATGAGGTTATCAAATAAATCGTAATTACAATTAAAACAATCGAAAAAGAGATGTGAGTTAATATATGTTCTAAAATCAAAAATATCATAAAAATCCTAAACGAAAAGGGGGTCTTTCAACAATGGAATGTAAATCTGGGATTGAATTCATTATAGGATTTATTCTATTTCTTTTCGAAGATGCCGCCACTCGGACTCGAACCGAGATGCTCTAGCACTGCTTCCTAAGAGCAGCGTGTCTACCGATTTCACCATAGCGGCGTGCTCGAAATCATAATAGCTCATCCATATTCAATCGTCGAGATTGAAGGAGTCGATTCATTGCAATATCCTTTAGTTTTAGGAAAAAGAAATAAAGACTCGCTCAAATTTCTATTTGAACGTTCAAAAATTTTTCTTTGTGGGATAGTGGTAGTTTTGTTTTAATAATGCAATAGGATTTCGTGCAGTTTAAGTTAAGCTCTTCTGGAATGTAAAAGTTGGAACCGGAGAGTTCTGTTCTTAGTCCTGGCAGAGAACTCAAAAATTTCCTTTTTTACCCCACTCCTATTTTTGAGAATTTTTTATTTTTTATGGATCACAATTTCTATCAGAATTTTTATTTTCCTCGATTTCCAAAATCTATTTGGAAAGAAAAATAGAATTATCAATATATTCATCTAGATATCGCGATTTATAGATATTTATCTTGATCGATCCTGTAGTTCAAACATAGGATCTATATTCAAGATACACAATACAATAAATCTTCCTTAAAGAAAAAGAATACTCTTTTTCTTTTTAAAAAGTAAATCGATGGGGAAGATTATAATCCCCATCCCGCAAAAACCTATACCTATTAAAAAGAGAAAAAGAGAGAGAAAACTTTGTATCTTGAGTTTCGTTTTTTTTTTATAGTAACTTTTCAGTAGACAGAAAAGTTTTTATTCTACATATCACAATATGAAATAAAATTTCATATTGATCGGTTCAAAATATTAAAATAAAATATTAGTTAATGAGGGTCATTCCTCTTACAAAATTCTATTAGCCAATTGATTAATTCATATCAATTCAGATTATTCCAAGACTTTATTATTTGTTTGTTTCACAAAAAAAACTTTTTGAATTCCCGGTAGAAATAGATTTTGCTAAAGAAAACGCTTTTACCGCTGCCCAATACCCTTTTATTTTCCAAATATTTTTACGAATACGCTTTTTTGATATAGAAGTACGTTTCTTCGGAACCGCCATTCAAAAATGAAGAGTTTACTCATTCTTATAGTTAAATGTGAAAGACATCTATTGTTCAAAATCGATCTTTTTTTTCATTATTATTACATACAATATCCTTACAGACAATATCCGAAGTAAATAAAAAATAATACTTTTTCTTATTTTCTTAGTTACTACTTTATATACTTCATATCTTCATTCGGATCTATATTGATGGATCTATTCCTATAGAAATCACATTGCTTGTCATTAAGTTAATAAGAAAAGAAGGAGGTTCAAATTTGTATCTCCGGTGATTTTCGTCATGTTACATTTTTCATTTTAATAAAATAAATTGAAAATTTGAATTTAATAAAATAAAAAAAGAATTGAAAAGTTTCAGAATCCTTACCCGCGTTAAAAAACTCGACTGTAAAACCCTTTCTATTAATTCTAATTGATCAAACAAGAAAGTATACCTAATGAAAATTCAAATGAATCAGTAGTTAAGTGATACGTGACTTTAGAATAAAGAACATTTAAGTAATATATTTTTTTTCGGTAATATGCGAACTGAAGCGGCGGGTAACAAAATGACAGATCTCGTAGCGTTTCCCATAAACAGAATTTGTTTGGTTGGAAGGAATGTAAGCAACTCAATCGGTTCCATAACGAACTAGTTAATTATTTCGACTAAATTAACTAAGGTTTTTTTTATTGAGTTGTTTATTGGATTAAATTATTGGCGGATCCTATGATTCATATCAGAATCAAATACTTTTACTTTCATTTTTGGTAGAATTTTTTTTCCTTGTTCTATAGATAGAAATTCTCGTAATAATGGAATGGTTGAAAATCTCATATTTTGTATCTTCATAAATATTTTAAAATATTTTACTTAATGCTTAAATAATTTAGTAGTAATTTTTCTCCAATAAATTAATCTTATCATTTAACCACTAAAAACTTCTTGATTTTAATATTTTGAATATTTGTGAAATAATAAATAATCATAATGATTAGAATTTTCAATTTTATTCGAGTTCTTTCATATCTTTAATATAAATTTCATTTTTTTTTCTTTTTGCTCTTTCCGAAAGGGATAAGAACTGGTGAATCGGAAACAAAACAACAATTAATAAAAAGAAAAAAGTTTCATTTTCTTATGGAACATACATATCAATATGCATGGATCATACCCTTCATTCCACTTCCAGTTCCGATAGCAATAGGAGTGGGGCTTCTCCTTGTTCCGGCGGCAACAAAAAGTCTTCGTCGTATGTGGGCTTTTTTTAGCGTTTTATTACTAAGTATCATTATGATTTTTTCAGCCGATCTGTCTATTCAGCAAATAAACGGCAGTTTTCTCCATCAATATGTATGGTCTTGGACCATCAATAATGATTTTTCCTTAGAATTTGGCTACTTGATTGATCCACTTACTTCCATTATGTTAATATTAATAGCTACTGTTGGAATAATGGTTCTTATTTATAGTGACAATTATATGTCTCATGATCAAGGTTATTTGAGATTTTTTGCTTATATAAGTTTTTCCAATGCTTCCATGTTGGGATTAGTTACTAGTTCAAATTTGATACAAATTTATATTTTTTGGGAATTAGTTGGAATGTGCTCGTACCTATTAATAGGGTTTTGGTTCACACGACCAATTGCGGCAAGTGCTTGTCAAAAAGCCTTTGTAACTAATCGTGTAGGGGATTTTGGTTTATTATTAGGAATCTTAGGTTTTTATTTTATAACAGGTAGTTTCGAATTCCGGGATTTGTTCGAAATAACCAATAACTTGATTGATAATGATGAGGTCAATTCTTTCCTTCTTACTTTGTGTGCCTCCCTCTTATTCGTCGGCGCAGTTGCTAAATCGGCACAATTCCCCCTTCATGTATGGTTACCAGATGCCATGGAAGGGCCTACTCCTATTTCAGCTCTTATCCATGCTGCTACTATGGTAGCAGCAGGAATTTTTCTTGTAGCTCGACTTCTTCCTCTTTTTACAGCCATACCTTACGTAATGAATTTCGTTTCTTTGATAGGTATAATAACAATACTTTTAGGGGCTACTTTGGCTCTTGCTCAACGAGACATTAAGAGATGTTTAGCCTATTCTACAATGTCTCAATTGGGTTATACTATGTTAGCTTTAGGTATGGGGTCTTATCGAGCCGCTTTATTTCATTTGATCACTCATGCCTATTCGAAAGCATTATTATTTTTAGGATCCGGATCTATTATTCATTCAATGGAAACCATTATTGGGTATTCACCAGAGAAAAGTCAGAACATGGCTCTTATGGGCGGTTTAACAAAATATATGCCGATTACAAAAATTTCCTTTTTATTAGGTACACTTTCTCTTTGTGGTATTCCACCTCTTGCTTGTTTTTGGTCCAAAGACGAGATTCTTAATGATAGTTGGTTGTATTCACCGATTTTCGCGATAATAGCTTGTTTCACAGCGGGTTTAACTGCATTTTATATGTTTCGAATGTATTTACTTACTTTTGAAGGGCATTTAAATGCTCATTTTCAAAATTACAGTGGCAAAAAAAATAGCCAGTTTTCTTCAATATCTATATGGGGCAAAAATGGAGTGAAAGCGATAAAACCAAATTCGGTTTTATCAACAATGGCAATAAATAATAATAAAAGCGCTCCCCCTTTTTCAAAAAAAACGTATCCACTTGAATCGGACAATACTATGCTATTGCCGCTTCTTGTATTGGTCTTATTAACTTTGTTCGTCGGATCCGTAGGAATTCCTTTTGATTTTGATCAAAAAGGAATATATTTTGATATATTATCAAAATGGTTAACTCCGTCAATAAATCTTTTACACTCAAATTCGAACAATTCTGTGGATTGGTATGAATTTGTAACAAATGCTATTTTTTCAGTAAGTATAGCCTTTTGCGGACTCTTTATAGCGTCTCTTTTATATAGGCCTGTTTATTCATCTTTCCAGAATTTGGACTTAATTAATTCGTTTGTTAAAATGGGTCCTAAGAGAATTTTTTGGGACAAAATAATAAATGTGATATATAATTGGTCATATAATCGTGGTTACGTCGACATTTTTTATGCAACAACCTTTACTAGGGGTATAAGAGGGGTAGCTGAACTAATTTCTTTTTTTGATAGACAAGTAATTGATGGAATTACGAATGGAGTTGGTATTACAAGTTTCTTTGTAGGAGAGGGAATTAAATATGTAGGGGGCGGGAGAATTTCTTCGTATCTATTTTTTTATTTATTTTATGTCTTGATTTTTTTCTTAATTTACTACTTAAATATATGAAATTGAAAATTGAGTTTTATTTAATTTAATATTTTTTATTTAATTTAATATTAATTAATATATTAATATTAATTATATTAAATTTAATATTTATAATTATAAATTTTTTTTTTTTTTTTTTATTATATTTTATTATATTATTATATATTTTTATTATTATATTATATATTATTTTATTATTTATTATATTTTTTTTTTTCAATTTAAATTATTATATTATTATTATGTTATTGATGTTATTGAATTTAGGTTTGTCACTTTTTTTTTATCTTTGATTTCTATTTC